GCTTTTACAGAGCTTCCCTCTTGTATCATCAAACCATCGCCCATTAATACAACGCCAACATTATTTGATTCCAAATTCAAAGCAATACCTATTGTACCCTCTTCAAACTCTACTAATTCACCCGCCATTACTTCATCAAGACCATGAATACGAGCAATGCCATCACCTACTTGAAGTACGGTACCAGTATTCACAATCTTTACTTCTATATTATATTGTTCAATACGTTCGCGTATAATATTACTAATTTCGTCGGCTCGAATGGTTACCATTAGTGTCTCTTAATTCTTTTTCGGAAACAAAGAAAAAAAATAATGCCTAAACTCTAAACTAAAGTAGAAGGTCTAATCCGTTATTTCTTTCATGGATATGAGGATGCCAATATTCGCACTAATAGTACGAAAATGTAATTCACTATTCAAAGAACTGTTAAGAGTCCCTAGAGCTCCTTGTAAGGCTTGTTTGAAAACTCGTTGTCGGACCTGATTAATCGCCCTTTGTTGTTCAAAATGAAGGGTTTCATTTTTGTATTTTTCTAATCGTTCCAAACTATCACAAGTAGCATTAATCAAATTCACTTTTTCTCGTTCTATCTCAGAGTATCCATTCATTCGATACTCATCTGCTTCCCTTTCTACTTTACGTAAGCGAGACCGGGCTCTTTCGAGCTGCTCAATGGCTCCTCTACGCAATTCTTCGGAATTTCGAATAGTACTCAAGATTTTCTGTTTTCGATTATCTAATAAATCATTTAATGAAAGTAGATTTTATTACCATTAATTTTACAACTTACACAATCTCTTCCCGAACCAAACATGAATCTTTCGATTCATTTGGCTCTCACGCTCAATTATTTAATTTATGGGCATTCCCATATCTTTGAATAATGTAATGAGCCTACCCTCTATTTTCTGTTCGTATTCAAAGATATCGAAACTTATAAAAGATCAGAATATTCGGAGGACTCTTCTGACCATACAAAAAAATCTGTAGTTGTCAGCAAAGTTGTTTCTTTATTTTTTCTTTATTTAATATTTATATTAATTTATTTAATATTTATATTAAAATATATAAATATATATTTATATTAAAATAAAAATATATTTTATATATTTTTTTTTCTATAAAAAAAAATTTCGAATTCGAAAATTGAATCTAAATCGAAATAACTAAATTATCGAAATTAAAATTTAGTAGATATAGATTAGAAATTAATAGAAATCAAAAAATTTCTTTTTTCCAAAAATTCTTAATACATAGGTTAGGTTGTCGATTCAACATTGGATTGGAAAAAGGGCGAGGTGCCCTTTTTTCTAGGAAATGCTTCAAATCATTTTATCGATATGAGTGTTCTATATCAGATAAATTAGCAACTATTCGTTTTTAAACCATCTGGGTACTAACGTAGTGGTAGAAAGAGTACCGCCTTGTGCCTGGACTTTAAACAGTTTAGCTTTAACCATGTTAATGCTCCCGAATTATTGGTTGATAGAGAATCAAAGTTAATTTACCAATGAATCACGAAATGCTATGGTTCTTACATATGATTTCTTAATTTATTCATTAATTTATTCAGAAGTAATTCGTCGAGATCGTGCACCTTTCTTTCCTATTTATACTTTTTCTCAAAAATAAATAAATAAAGTGCAAAAGTGCAGCCGGCTGGATCCAACCTATTCTTGAAATACACAACTCGCACACACTCCCTTTCCAAAAAAAATAAATACACCAAGCACTACGCTTAGATTTATTGGATTTGTTGCTAAGATATCGGTATTAAACCCAAAACTCCCGGCGGATGGCCAGTGGCCCAAGGAAACGAAAGAATCAGTTACATTTTTCATATGCTCTCTCCTCTTATAGATAGGACTAACAAAGAACAGAGTTCTTTTTGTATCACTTCGCCCCCTTTTTTTTTTTTATTTAAAATTTTCTTTTTAAGTACGTAACGTAATGTAATTAAGTACGTAATGTACTTAATGTACTTTTTCACATTTCTTTTCTAGGATTAAACAAAAGGATTCGCAAATAAAAGTGCTAATGCCACGACCAGTCCGTAAATTGTTAAAGCTTCCATAAAAGCCAGACTAAGCAACAAGGTACCTCGTATTTTACCCTCTGCTTCGGGCTGTCTCGCAATACCTTCTACGGCTTGGCCTGCAGCAGTACCTTGACCAACTCCAGGTCCAATAGAAGCAAGCCCTACGGCCAATCCAGCAGCAATAACGGAAGCGGCAGAAATCAGTGGATTCATGGTAAGCTCCTTGCACAAAAAAAATGGTTAATAATACAATCAACTAATGAATTGTTACTTATATATATATATATATTTTTTATCACTAAGATCCATCTGGTCGAAATAACTAAAAACTACGAATTGAAATGACAATTTACTGAATCGTCAGAACTACTTCGATATCTGTTTTTAGTTCCTATCCAAAATAGAGTTTCTTTGTAAACTCACATACATACAGTTCTAGTTATTGCATTTCTTTATTCC